AAAAGACAGATTGCCTATCTTTTCTTTAATCTCGGGCGAAATACGATCGGGAGGGGCTAATTCAAACCCCTCAGGTAAAATAAGAACAGCCCCTACATTCAAAGCTCCCTTTTTACCATTAGCAAGAACTTGTTTCAGTTGCATATCATAAGGAATTCGAACAACTGCTTCAAATACAGTATCAGGAAGTACCGCTTGTGGAACCTCGATATCTACGGGTTTATTAGCTAAATGGCAATTGGCACATACAATACGGCCAGTCGCTTCTCGTGGATTTTCATAACCCTGCTGTGCAAAAATGGGATATGCGTTTGAACTGGGTGTCCTAGTGATTATATATATCATGAGCGATATGGAAATGGATCGAGTAATCTCTTCCTTTATCCAAGAAAAAAGAGTATTTATAGTTTGCATGGTCCAATCATTGGTATCGAAAATTTATACAATAAAATTAGGTAGGTCCCTAGTCTAGTATAGTTCCCTATCTATGATTCTGCTATTTACTAAAAAAATATTAATGGAATATAGGAAGAATTCCTTGTAGGAGTAGAAAGAATAAGTACAATTTTGAATGTTTTGCTTATGTACAAAGTAACAACCATTATAATCAGTGAATCATTTTTCAGTCATTCATTGAATGATAAATCACTACAAGTGAGGGAGATACACGATTTAAATAACGGAAGATCAAATATTTTAAAATTGTATCTAGAATGACCGGAAAAGTGGAAACAAGACCGGATATAATTTGATCGTTATGAGCAAATCCAAAATCTTTGTATAAAGAGCCAATCATTAGTTCCCAACCGTGGGGCGAATGGAATCCTATACATAAATCAGTTAATAAAAGAATTGAAAAAGCTTTTATTGTGTCGCTTAAGTTATATAGGAATTCTTGAACCCAAGAGTTAAGAATAACAAGTTTTTCATTACCTAAAATAGAATAACCACTTAGAATAACGAAACAGATTATATTTGTCGAGAAATTCAAAATCGTATGGATACAATCCCCATTGTGTATCTTGATCAATTGGATCGTTTCTTTGTCGATTCCGATACGAAGCTTTTCTAGATGTGTTTCCGGGTATTCCTTTATCATTTCGTCCAAGAGGAAGAGTTCCTCTAATTCTATGAATTTTTTTAGAATACTCTTTTCTTGAATGATATTCAAGAAAATTTCGGATTCCATAGTATCCCACCAATTAGTAACCCAAGATTCCAAACTTTTAGTAAATGAGAGAGAGATCCACCAGGGCAAAAATACTATAGATGCAAGATATAGAAGGGGAATGAATGCTTTCTTTTTTGCCATTTTTCCGTCTTTGAATTTTTAATGAACTCACCTCATTCGTCGACTCCATACGATACTAACTAATATTCATATCAAGGATAAGTTCTATTACAAGTCATCGAGCCCATGAATCTATTCCCTGTTTTTTTCTGTATGATTCAGTGGTTATTACTTTATCAGTGGTTATTACTTTAATTTAGAAATAATACAGAAATGGAATAAGAAAGAGTCCGCTCCAAATTCGCACTTCAAATGCGAATAAAGATATTGTTTACAAATATATCATTTGCTCAAATTCGAAAAAAGTGCCTCCTTTCGATAAATAAATGCACAAAGGCGCCCATGAATATTATTCGGATTTTGAAAGAAAAGAATTCTCTTTCTATCAGAATATCAAATCTTTTGAAAAAAAAAAGCATTCACTCTTTTCAGTTCATTTTTCAAAATACTTCAATTGGTACACGCAAGAAATAAGCCAATTCAGCAGCTTTTTTCTCAATTTCTCGTGGAGTCAAATTCTCATCAGTACGAGTCAGGGGAATAGCCCCATGGCCTCTGATTTCCATATAAAGGACACGACGAGCATAAATACCCTCTTTAACTTCTATTCTGATGGACTGGATGTCTTTCATAAGGAATTGGAGTAAGATGCGACGATTTTTTCCAGGAAATCCCCAACGAAAAATACACACTATTCCTTCTTTTCTATCGAATCGATCATAACCACTACCTACATTCCATGAGATTGTGCACCACAAATAGGAGCTAATAAAGAGACCCGCAATCCCGTAGAAAGACATCACGATCCCCTGTGGAAAAAAAATGATTTGTGGAGACGGAAATAAAGATATAAAATTCCTACCAAGATAACTGGAAATTCCAACTAATAAAAACCCTAATGAACCTAAAAAAAGGATAAAGGCCCAGCAGAAATTACTTGTTTTTCGAGACCCCGCTATAAGTTCTATCCATATATGTTCTGATCGCCAATTCATACTAGATCTAGTTGCATTTTATTGAAATTGAGAGAATAACCCAAATGAATTTTACTTTTTTTGTGTGTTTCCGAAGTAACTCTCATCAACTAGCACTATTCCGATGTGAACTTTTAGGAGTAATTCATCGAATTGCTTAGATCTAAAATAATAAGATCCACTTCGTATGATTCCCTATATACATATGGATACATTTACTTTACATTTCAGACATTCGCCCCAATCCCGATTTTTTTTCAAATAGCTATAATTCATTTATGTATATATCATGTTTACGCATGCATAATAGCTTATGCTCAGGGGAAACTGCATCACATATTTTATTCTAAGAAATCAATATCTGTATTATGGTCTAAGTCTTGAAAAAAAAAAAAATAGATAAGATTTGGCCCTATCATATCTATATCTAAAAAATCTTGTTTTTTTGAACATGAAGAAATAAAGAAGCCATCGCAATTGCCGGAAATACTAGGCCCACTAAAGGCACCAAAATAGAGGGTAAGTTATTGAAAGTTGTCATAAAATAGATACCTGGATTTAATATTTGTACCTGTTATTGTTATATTGTTATTTATATTGTTATAAAGGTATCGTATAATCATTATAATTCATATATAATTATACTAAGTATAGCTAAGTGAGTACATAATTGAGTATATGTAAGTACATAATATTAATATATAAATAAAATAATAAATATAACAATTTCTAAAATTTATAAATAGAATAAGATAAGAAAATAAGTGCAAGGAATGTAGAACTAACGAAATAGAATTTTTCATCTTTCTACATGAAATATATAGATATGTATGTGTATGATAATCTCCTTTTTTTATTATTTTTTATTATCTTGTTTTTGTCTAATAATTTGAATTTAATAAACGTGAATAAAATAAAGAAAGAGTTTCTTACAAATTCCCGAAAAATTTGTTAGAATCCGATCCGGGACTAGGGATTCTTAGTAAAACTGAACATTCTCAAAAAATATAGAATCTTGCATCTTTCTATACTTTTATATTTTCTATATGTGAATTATATACACATAAGAAGGGAACGTGAAATTCTCGTTTTATTCCCCTTGCCTAATTTGAATTTCGCGGAAGAAAGAATTCACTCTTTTTTTTTTTACAATTAAATCTTATGTTACCAAATGTTATCAAAGTAAAAATCAAATCCGAAGAATGGATTTTTACTTTGATTTCTATAAACTAAATAACTACTTGTTCTACACACAAAAAAAAAGAGAAATGATTTTTTTTTTATTATATATATATATTTTTATTTTTATATTTTTATTAAGGCTCTACTTGATTGAATTTTGATTCAGAGGAAAGAATGCATGAAGCTGAAATAACTCACTCAGAACGCCTTTTAAAAGATTACGCGGTACGATTGGATCGAATAGGCCCTTATGGAATAAATATTCAGCCGCTTGTGAGCCCTCAGGTACTGTTTTATTCAATGTTTGTTCAATTACTCTTTTACCCGCAAAGGCAATGTAGGCATTGGGTTCAGCAATAATGATATCCCCCAACATACCAAAACTAGCTGTCACCCCACCAGTAGTAGGAGATGTAAGGATTGATACATAGAATAACTTTTTATTTGATTGATAATCATATAAAGCGGAAGATATTTTAGCCATTTGCATCAAGCTCAAACTTCCTTCTTGCATGCGTGCTCCTCCAGAAGCACATACTAAAATAAGAGGTAAAAATTGATTGGTAGCATATTCGATCAAACGGGTGATTTTCTCGCCAACTACCGATCCCATACTACCACCCATAAACTGAAAATCCATAATCCCAATTGCTACGGGAATACCGTTTAGTTGACCTGTGCCCGTTTGAACAGCCTCAGTTAATCCTGTCTTTCTTTGATAAGAATCAATACGATCTTTGTAGGGTTCCTCTTCTAAATTAAATTCAATGGGATCCAGAGAGACCATGTCTTCATCCATCGGAGCCCAAGTACCTGGATCAATCGAAAGTTCGATTCTATCTGAACTATTCATTTTCAAATGATGTCCACAGTGTTCGCAAATATTCATTTTTGATTTAAAAAATTTCTTATAATTTAATCCATAACAATTTTCGCATTGAACCCACAAATGCTTGTATTTTGGAGTCACATCTAGATCATTAGAACTTTCTGTTTCTGTTATAGTTAAATCACTATCATCCAGGCTCGGTTTTATACTTGAACTCTGGTTTTCACTACTAGTTCTGCTTTCATCAAAAATGTAACTATAAATGTAACTGTCACTATAATTGACAATACCACTTAAAATGTAACTATCAATACAAATTTGAGAACGAAAATAACTGTCAATACAACTATTAATGTGGTTATTCCAACTATATTTAGTATCATATATGTAAGGATCATCGTGAGGATCGTCACTATTAGATACATTATTCAGATAACTAAAATTTTTATAATTAGAAAAAGAACTTTCTAGTTCACTTAGAAAAGAATGATCATTGTCAATCTCAAAAATCTTATTTTCAATATCCAAATATATGAAATAACTATCCCTATCATTATCCCTAACTAAAAAAGTATCATCAGAGAGGAAACTCTGAATGTTTATAACGCCGACTAAATGATCAACATTACTGTAACTAGAATTGTCACTATCGCTCCGACTAAGAGTGTTTTTATCTATATCATTTAGAATCGGGTCTTCACTTACACCGGTATTTTCAATAGGA